CCCAATAGTCAAAATAAAAAAGTCAAACTGTCTGAGATATGTTTATCGCTATTTATTTACTATATTACTCTATTCATTTTTTCCAACAAATTCTGATTTTACCAATGATAATGATCTATATTCAGAGGAAAAGAGTCAAATAAAGAAAAAAAGAACCTTAAATAAATGATTTTGAAAGAACGAAAAGATTATTAGTAATTCACACTGCTTTCGATAATATCTATATATCGTTCGCTTCTATGTTAGAACACGACAATTCAAATTTGAAATCGAAAGTTTTTGAATAAAATAAAAAAGAATATATATAATATATATATTTCCGAGGGATTGTAGTTCAATTGGTCAGAGCACCGCCCTGTCAAGGCGGAAGCTGCGGGTTCGAGCCCCGTCAGTCCCGACAGATTCAAATCCAATAAAAAAATACATGAATTCATCTCTGCATTTTTCTGTGAAGGGTGGTACAAATAGAAGAATTTCATTCCCAACGGGAATCCCCCTTTTGGATTATTTTTTGTCGTTGTTTAGAATCAATGGTAAATGGAAAGGCCCTTAGATGATACTTCATCAGATGATTGTACAAAGAAGGCGGTAGGTTGTATAAAATAATATTAAATCAAAATAGAAATGAAAGTCATTTTTGATTGGATCCAGAATCCACTATTGAATTCGGTATGGGTAAAAGATCTTCCTATGTTATACTGTTTAATTCTTGACGATGAATCGATTTGATAGCTTAGATTTAGATATTGTTAGTCATGATCAATCATATTGATCCGGTTCGATTACATCGAAGTGTAATTCATCCCATTTACAGGCGAAATATTTATCATATCTATGGGATTAAATCCCGAGTTATTGCGAATTAAAGAAAAATGAAACAATGCTATTATGGAAGTAAATATTGTCGCATTTATTGCTACTGCACTGTTCATTCTAGTCCCCACTGCTTTTTTACTTATAATATACGTAAAAACAGTAAGTCAAAGTGATTAATTTGGATTAAACTTGACCCTTTAGTTCTTATCAATGATTGAAGAAAAAAAAGGGGGGTTCCAATTTCGCGTCTTAAACGAAATGAGTGAACCAGAATTAGCAGTATTTTATGAGAGCAGTATTCTATAAGAGACAATAGTATGGTTATTGTACTTATAAAGTTTACTATATGAAGATATCGGTTAATTTGATATAGACATTTCTACATTATTATCTTCATCTATATATAGATATCAATTCCATATAGAATGTACATAGTATCCCAATTTTATTTCTTTGCTTCATCCATTTCTATTTGACTCTGTTTAATTTGTCTTGATTCCAATCAATCAGAAATAATTGAAAAATCACTTTTACGATTCTAATTCCTAAATTTATGATTTTTTTAATATGAATCCCTATATCCATTCAAAGATGAAAGAACGAATTAATGAAAAAAAAAACTATGTTAAAAGAAAATCAAATAATCTTTTTGTTAGCATCCCGAAAAAGAAGTAATGAATTGAGCAGTTGACAGAGGATCCAGGGGTTCCGTGGGAACTTCTTCTTCGGATTTCGAAAAGGATTAGTAAAGCTCACCGATTTTTAACGTTTGAACTATCATATGAAATGAGTTGAATAAAGTAAAGCATAAATTTGATTTTTAAAAGAATAAAACAAGCGAGTGATAAGTGCACAATATGCAGAATATTTTATTCTGTGTAATATCTCGTTGGACAATCACTATGTCTATGTTGTTTCCCATAAACAATGTGTACCCATGGAATGGAAGAACAGAACTATTTTCTCTTTGAACAGTAAAAATAAAAAATAAAAATAATAGTTCCGTTCTTCCTCATTCATTGTCCATATATATATAAATATAACTTTTGGAAGAGTATGTTCATTGAAATTGGAAATTCCAGAATTTCTAATTTATGACGAATGCAGTTGGAAGAAGTTTCCTACCATTCGTATTCCTTTTAATTTCGAAATACAATCATGGGAATAATTGAAATATTTGTTTGATTGAAAGAGTTCATATATTATTCATAGAATGCATTACTCCACTCGAATCCAATAAAATTTCGAAATGAAAATATTTTCAAATTGAAAAATAGTGAAATAAAAAAAGGTCTTTGCAAAACGGTCTATAAAAAAATTGATACGGTTTGATTCCTAAACTCAATTAGTAGGACTTCTAGAGTCCACTTCTTCCCCATACTACAAGTGAAAGAGAAAATGTAAAGACTACCATTAAAGCAGCCCAAGCGAGACTTACTATATCCATGTAAATTTTGTCCTCTATCAATATGAAGAAATTATTCAATTATTGTTCACTAATAATAGTAAAATAACTGGCACAGAGTCAAAAGGGAATTCTGACTCAACATCGTTGATGAAAGAATCCAATTCTAACAGGTTCTTATAAGATTTCGAGTATAATCGGAAAACATTAAGCACACAGAAAATTCGTGGGGGCAGTTTTTGAATAATCAAAGGAATGGTACTAACATGTAGGAATAATAAGACCTATTTTTTTTTTGTTGTCCTTCATTAAAAAATATAGAATCAAAATGGATCACTATCTGTCACATACCTCTATTTCTTTTCATTTTTCCCATTTGATCTAATCCCCCCGTCTTCGATTGGACCTATGAAAAAATTGAAGGCATTCTATTACGTTCTTGACTCGAAGTTACTGAAAGATCAAAATTGATTTTATTTCTAACTATTTTTTAAGAATATATAAAAAACTATATAAATAAAATAAGAGTTAAGTTAAATAGAAAAGAAATAAGTAAAAGACAATTTTCCATTTAATCGAATTAAAAAATGCTGGAGTATTCAAAGACTTTCAGGAGTATGTATACAAAACATCTCTCGTCTCCTATGCAAGAGGGAATTGAATTTAATTAGATTCTCATTCAAAAATTTGTAGACACTCCATTAGTAGGAGAAGGGCTATCGTATCAAGTTAGTTCTTTTTCACTACTAGTGAAACCCTAGACACAAGTATTTACAGCATTTTAGAGAACCCCGAATGCTTATAATCAAGCAAATAAGTCCGTTACTTCTGGTGGAAAAAATTGTAAAGTTATATCATAAAAACAGGATGAGGTATTTCGATTGTTGATCAGGCGACACCCGGATTTGAACTGGGGAAAGGGGGATTTGCAGTCCCCCGCCTTACCGCTCGGCCATGCCGCCCAAACGATACAAAATATATGAAAAAATTTCCCCCTTGAATCCCGTTTTCCTTAATCCCTTGTCTAAAAGACATCTTTTTTTGTTTGGATCCACCCCCCTCCGGTTGATTGTATAGTATCTTAAAACACACAATATCTCAAAACTTTCCTTGTATTTTCTATTGAAAACCCACATTTTGTTTTTCAATCAGAAAAATGAAGGAAAAATGAGTACAAATTTGAACCATTAACTTTTGACTTCATGAACGATTCTTGAATTTGAATCTAAAATTGCATTTCCCTAATGATATAAGTGATATAAGAAAATCAAAATTGATACATAACTAACTCGATTTTTTTTTTTTCAATAAAAAAAGCCTTCTCAATTTCAATTATAACAGCATTTATGGGTATATGTAAACCCCATAACATAAATTACAGATATTCTATAAATCAGATATCTATATATGATGCCTATAGGTAAAGCTTATTTAAAGGAAATTTTCGTGCTTTTTTTTTTTTTAATTAATCATTCAATTAAATAGAAAAATTGAAATTTTGATAGAGCCTGGTAGGTACTTGTCCCGAATAAAGCTGTAATAAAAAAAAAGAAGGGAGGCCCGTAGTCTATATATAGTTATAATATAGTATATTTAAGATATCTAGTCATATCTGTGCATGTTTAATACAGCTTTTTGACACATTTCAATCATATTCTACGAATCCCATTAAATAAGTAAAAATATCCCCCTTCTCTGCGAATTCTTTTTTGAAGAATGGAATCCACGAAAAATTTAAATACTCAAAAATAAATTCTATATTTTTTCCAAATCCATTTCCAAATCCATTTATGATATCCAATTGGAATATCCTAATAATGGTAGAAATGGAATCACTTTTTGATATTCTATACAAAACTCCATAAGTTAAGTGGAATTTATCAATTCCAATTCTTTGCATTTGTATCTGTTGCAAATCAAATTCCAATTTGAATATCAAAATTCTCTTTATTCCTACGTATTTCATACATTCCATCTATTATATGGAGTGTGGTACAATTTCATGTGATTCAGTAAACAGAATCAAAATTCCATCATTGCTATATCGATCCATATGATTTGATGAAGAATGAGCAAATAATGTAATGGGATTTTATTTCTATAAACGGGAAATCCAAAAATGCTTGGAGGTGGGAATGAAGAAATGTCTACAATACCGGGATTGAATCAAATACAATTTGAAGGGTTTTGTAGGTTCATTGATCAGGGCTTAACAGAAGAATTTTATAAGTTTCCAAAAATTGAAGATACAGATCAAGAAATTGAATTTCAATTATTTGTGGAAACATATCAATTGGTAGAACCCTTGATAAAAGAAAGAGATTCTGTATATAAATCACTCACATATTCTTCTGAATTATATGTATCCGCGGGATTAATTTGGAAAACGAGTAGGGATATGCAAGAACAAACCCTTTTTATTGGAAACATTCCTCTAATGAATTCCCTGGGAACTTCTATAGTAAATGGAATATACAGAATTGTGATCAATCAAATATTACAAAGTCCCGGTATCTATTACCGATCAGAATTGGACCATAACGGAATTTCGGTCTATACGGGCACCATAATATCAGATTGGGGAGGAAGATTGGAATTAGAGATTGATAGAAAAGCAAGGATATGGGCTCGCGTAAGTAGGAAACAGAAAATATCTATTCTAGTTCTATCATCGGCTATGGGTTCGAATCTAAGAGAAATTCTAGAGAATGTTTGTTACCCTGAAATTTTCTTGTCTTTCCTGAATGATAAGGAGAAAAAAACAATTAAGTCAAAAGAA